TAAATTAAACCGAAAGACCCCTTAACTATTAAGGGGATTAATAGAACGAATCACACTTTTACCACTAAACTATACCCGCTACAATCTAATTATTGTATACAAATGGATCTTTTGTCGAACAGAGGAATTTGGCGTAATCAAAATAGGATCCTAAATCTATCATGAAAATTAGAGCGTTAACTCTATAAACTCTATTTTTCGTGTTTGCGGGATTAAAGCAGGAAAAGAAGATTTAAATAATATAACTAAATTAAAAATGAAATAAGAAGTCCTTTGGAGTCATTTTAATAGAGACGGTTTACTAAAAGCACCAAAATCATAACATAAAAATGCGTTGTGTAAAAGTCCAGAGTTTCTTTTTTTTTTTTTTTATTCTATTTTGTATTCTAAAAAATATAAAATAAAAAAAGTAGTTAAATTAAAGTAAAAATAAAGAATAAATGACACTTTCGAGTTGTTTGAATTTACTAACAAGTCTTTCTATTTTCAAATTCGATAAATAGTTTTATCTATCATTCGTTGGAACAAAAAGAGGGGCCTGGCTAGGTTAATACCTAGCCAGCCCGGCCGTGGGAGTAAAAGAAAAAGGGCCCTTCGATCAAAATGAAAACAATAAGTCTTTTTTTAGTTTTCTTTATATTGGATCCTTTCAGCTCTTACTTTATTTTATCTAAATGGAATTGCTGATAAAAGTTATACACATCTAAATCTATATTCTTCTATATATTAATATTATTTATATTTATAATAAAAAGATCGAAAGAAAGCCTTTTTTAATCCTTACTTTATGTGTAATGTAACATAGTAAATTTTTTTTTTGAATTGGGAGAGATGGCTGAGTGGACGAAAGCGGCGGATTGCTAATCCGTTGTACAAGTTATTTGTACCGAGGGTTCGAATCCCTCTCTTTCCGCCTCCCTCGATGACTTTGTTATTTGAATTTTATTTATCTTTAAAAATTTTCAAATAATTTTTTTATTCTTCACGTCCAGGATTACGCCCTGGATCATTAGATAGGAATCCAAAGATGAAGAGAGAAACAAAGAATATCACTACTGTGTAAACGAAAAGTTTGAGAGTAAGCATTACACAATCTCCAAGATCATTTTTTTGGGAAAAGGGGAATAGATCGTCTGTTTTTACACCACATATCCTATTTTGAATTTATGAAAATTATTTTATCATAAGAGTCTTTACATTACTCAAATTTTATTTCATACCCAAAATTAGATATTCTCGGAGGCTCTGATATTAATAGGATTAGTGTCTTTCACTGTAAAAGAAAGGGGGGGTCTGAATGGAGAAATGGGGTGATTCAGATTTTTCGCGTCTATCCAAGAGTTTCTTTGAATTGAGGATTCATTATTGTAAGACTTATCTGATCCAATTGATAGAATTTTCGAAATAAATCATGAATTTTCTAGGATAATATTAAAGATCTCAGCGAAAACTTACAGCAGCTTGCCAAACAAAGGCTAAGAGAAAAAAAAACAGAGGGATGACTGGCATAATATCTACAATCGGATTCAAAAAAGCATAGGCCTCTGGCAATTTGGCGAAGACAAAATGACTCGAATAAAGAGCCGAATTAATACAGATCAAACTAAAGATATTAAGCATAACAGACATTTTGTTCTTGGAGATAATTGCATTTTGATTGAGTTATTGATATGAAGTAAAAATGAAGAAAGTAAGGTATAAAAAATTCTTCTTTTTCATTGAATTCACCCAATCAAAACCCCTCCCATTCTCAAATAGAATAGAAGAAATTCGGCTTTCATACAATATCTTAATTGAATTATATGTAATGATCAATAAATTCAATTTTATTCTATATTTTTATTCTAATACTAACTATATATATACGTATCAAAATCTTAGCAAGAATATATTCTCTAAATTCGATATTTGGACCGAAATTGACGATCAACCAATACTAGTATTATTCTTTATTAGTATTAGTGTCGAATAGAAATTTAAATGGGGCGTGGCCAAGTGGTAAGGCAACGGGTTTTGGTCCCGGTATTCGGAGGTTCGAATCCTTCCGTCCCAGATCATATTTCATTCTAAATCTAAATTTGATTAGAATAAGATTCTTGTAAACAACTTTCTGCTTATGTTTATAAAGGTCTAATATGGAATAGAATGTGATTCCTATTTCTGATTATTCTCTAAATAAATCTTTTTTTTTGACAAACTCGAACTGCAGCGAGTTCAAATGACATGTGGAGACACCTAAATAAAATTTATTTGTAATCCAAGGATTTTTATTAAAAAATCGAGTGGGTTGTTTTTGATTATATGTTTACTTTGCTTCTATTGAGTATTGCATGAGTATTGCAGAAAGTTATTTACTTCAAAAAACCGTTCATCCGATATTGAATTTTCAACGATGCATATGCATTTTGTGCAAAAGAACCTATCTTTCTTAGATCTTATTTTCTATTTTTTAAAATTCATTTTTTGTCCATCTCTTAATTTCAGGAGTTATTGGTACTAT